TATTATCACAATAGGTCTTTTGTGACCTAACTCGTCTTGAATAATTACTATTGTAAATAAGAAAATTAAAGATTGATTATGTATATCCAATTTTAATCAATCTCAATGACCCCTCGTTACTGTTCATAAGATAAGTAATAGGTAGGGATGACAGGATTTGAACCCGCGACATTTTGTACCCAAAACAAACGCGCTACCGAGCTGCGCTACATCCCTTTCAATTGACTGACAGTGATATTGTAGAGAATCCCTGTCTTGTTTTCCACATCTTTATTTCTTTCAATGCTATACCCAATTATCTTGTCATTTCTTAGTTTTTTTTTAATCTCATATCATATAACATATAATAATAAACTTATATTATATACGTACTAAAGAAATATGAAACCCACCGTAAAAAAAATGAATATTTTTCGGGAATTCTCAGACAGAACAGAAAGGGACGTGTTTTTTTTTAAGAAAAGGAATATATACTGAATCGTTGTACATTTCAAGTTATACATTTCAATTAGGGATTCTGCGTACAAATCCAAATGTCAGTCATTAACTACATATACACATCTGGTCATATATGGAATAGCATTATGTATTACAAATTGTAATAAAATTACAATAATAAATAACAAAGAAGGAGGATTTTAAATGCGAAATCTAAAAACATACCTTTCCGTGGCACCGGTAGTAAGTACTCTATGGTTTGGGTCTTTAGCAGGTTTATTGATAGAGATCAATCGTTTATTTCCAGATGCGTTGATATTCCCCTTTTTTTCATTATAGTAATTGAGATGAGAAGGGGTGAAGAAAATTAGAGATACAATCAAATATCTGTGACTAATCCCCCTTCTCTTCTTTTTTTTTATAATTAAAATAAATTCGAAAATAAAAAGAATAAAAGCGGGTTCACCCTCATTAAACTAAGAACTCGGGTTTCCAAGCCCAAAATTAAATTAATTAATAATAGAGTGAGAAAGAAAATGGAATAGTTGTAGCCTGGCAACAATATGATACAAGAGAGTTCAATGAAAACGAAAAATTAAATACTGTACAACGATTCTAAATTATAAATATATAGTTATAGTTAGAAATCATTATATTACTTATTATTACTATATTGATAGATTGCAACGAAATCTTTCATAATTGGATTTCGAGTTAGCAACTTCTTTTTTGCTTCGGATCGGAAAATAGAAAGATAGAAGAATTGAGTTAATCAAAAATCCAAGGGAGGCTCATGGCCAAGAGTAAAGATGCCCGAATAACGATTATTTTGGAATGTACCAGTTGTGTTCGAAACCGTGTTAATAAGGAATCAATGGGCATTTCCCGATATATTACTCAAAAAAATCGACATAATACGCCTAGTCGATTGGAATTGAGAAAATTCTGTCCCTCTTGTTCCAAACATACGATTCACGGGGAGATAAAGAAATAGATCGAATCGATCGTTCGCGTGTCCGCCTTCCATTCCAAGGAAGACGAAAAACAACATATTATATATAACAGATCATATATTTATTTAAATATAAACAAAACAATCCTATTTTGAAATTCGAAATCGTTTTTGATTCGATCAAAATAGCATTAGGATTTTCGAGACAAGGAATAAAAAACCATGGATAAATCCAAGCGACTCTTTTTTAAATCTAAGCGATCTTTTCGTAGGCGTTTGCCCCCGATACAATCGGGGGATCGAATTGATTATAGAAACATGAGTTTAATTAGTCGATTTATTAGTGAACAAGGAAAGATATTATCTAGACGGGTGAATAGATTGACCTTAAAACAACAACGATTAATTACTATTGCTATAAAACAAGCTCGTATTTTATCTTTGTTACCCTTTCTTAATAATGAGAAACAGTTGGAAAGAAGCGAGTCGACTCCTAGAACTACTGGTCTTAGAATTAAAAATAAATAAGTTTGCTCTTCTCCAATTGAATCAAAATAAAATTCCAATCCAAATTCAAATGCAAATTGACAGTTTGTTAAAAAAATCTGAAAATTCCAATTTTATTGTTGTGTCGTAAGAAAAAAAAGGAATTGGGGAAGAAGAATAAATCTTTCTTTTTATTGAACGTGTTTGTTCATTGCAATGACTTTATCATATTATATCCTATTTTATCATACAGATTTATACTCTATTTTCCCAAGTTCATTTGCCAGGGAACTCTATTTAAAACATTTCAACATCTCACTGAATTTCATTTCTTTCAATCTCCTTATCTTATTTTAAGATCTCATTGGAAATCATATAAAGACAATTCCTATTTAATATAGCTATTTGTGAAAGTATTTTCCGATTAAGAAGCAACTGCCTCTTGTACAAATGGTGTATTAATTTACTATAACTATAGTATACTTTATTGGCTCGAATTACTGCGTTTATTCGAGTGATCCACAAACGACGAAAATCTCTCTTCTGCCTACCTCTATCCTGATGAGCCGAAATCAAAGCTCTTATTTTCTGTTGAGTAATAGTTCGAGTAAGTCTTGAACGAGCCCCTCGAAAGCTTGATGCAAATAAACGAATTTTGGTTCTACGTCTTCGCGCTATATATCCTCGTTTAATTCTAGTCATTGAATAAATGAAACTTTGATGAATAACTAATTGATTTCTTTTCTTTCAGTTATTTCCTTTCCTAGTCTATTAATAACAAAACGGATTCTTCCAATGTATAAAATAAGAATTCCAATGGCTTTTGCTACTATAACCTTCCCGACCACGATTTTTTCTTTTTTTTTTCTAGGCTTCTCGCCTCGAAATAAGAAATTGTATTGATACTAGGTATCAAAAAACATAGTAAATAAAAAAGTAGTAAATAGAAATAGGTATGGTGGGTTCCATCGTTTATATGGTTACTTCTTAAACGGTGAGGTCCTCTCTATACACCGGAGCCTCTTCCCTCATTTAATTAATGTTTATTGTTAACTTGTACAGTTCACACTCTTTGACTCTACCCATAATTATCTAGTAATAGGTCTTTCACAACGAGACCCATCTATACAGTAACGGTATTTAATTATGAAGATTAGCTGAGTAGCTGACCCTGTTAGTCCGTTCTTGGAAGAGTGAAGAGTAAGGGCATAACCTTTCTGCTTTTAAATAAAATAGGATTTCCCTGCTTAATGAATACCATTTGCTACCAATGGAGAAGTCTTTCTCATCTTAAATTAAAAGTGTAAGTGATTGGATTTGTACCAATGGCAACCATAAATTAATTTGATACCACAATACAATATGAAGGGTATGATAGATCCTTTTTTAGATTTTTAGCTATTTTAATTTTTCGTATCGTATAGTAAATGTTGGTCTTCATTCTATCCTATTCACTGGTACTGATCATTTATACCGGATCCATTGTTTTTGGCCTAGTCCATGATCTGAACGAGTCACACATACACCCTAGTACATGTTCCTCGTCGCTGAGGACATCCCCCAAGAGCGGGGGATTTCGTGACGTTTTTGATTGGCTGTCTTGTGTTTCTAATAAGTTGTTTAATAGTTGGCATGTTGAATTATATACATAATGGGCTGGTTTAGATCGATCTTAACCGGATAATTATGAATCATTTTTATATTAATGGATTCAGAGAATATTGAATATTGTATTAAACCTGGTAAGAAGATAAAATCTCAAATTGTATATTTGCGTGAAATTCCTCTTATTTTTTATTCAACCGCTACAAGATCAACAAGTCCGTGAGCTTGGGCTTCTGTTGCTGACATAAAAACATCTCTTTCCATGTCTTCGGAAATAACCCATAAGGATTTGCCCGTTCTTTGTACATAAACCCTTGTGATGGTTTCGCGCAGCTTCAGTAGTTCTTCCGCTTCTAGGATAAATTCTCCTGCCTGTGCCTCATAAAAAGAACTAGCAGGTTGATGGATCATTACCCTGATGATATAACATAATAAAAAATTATTCTATCTCGCATGATGAAAGGCGAAAAATAATATACTAAGAAAAAAGAAAGATAGAATTGAACAACCGTACAGGCATCTTTTGCACATTGCATACGGCTCTACAATGGAATTCACTTTTATCCCTATACCTTTTTTACCTTACATCGAATAAATAGAAAAGAAATAATAGGGTCTAGCACATTCACATAGGTAAATGCTCCAACAACCACCCTTCACTTTTGGAATAGGTAAAAATATACTATGATGGTTCCGTTGCTTTATATATATATTAATTTCGTCTGTTATTTAGCAATCCCAAAGTTTCTTTTTTTTTCAAATAAAAAAATCTTTTTTTTGTATTCATTCATAAAAATAATATATATTATATTGTTAAGAGTTTTTCGGTGTAAAAACAAAAAAGTTTGTGACGCTGAAACGGGTCTCCTTCTATTTGCTATTATCAGATAAAACGGGAAATACCCTTTATTTCATACTACTCTTTCGATACATAATGGAATGGAACGATTTTGAAAAAAAAAAGATTCTCGTATCGAATTCGAAGTGCCATGCTATTATTACTTAATATTCATATTTCATATATCGCGAAGGCATAGTCTTCTTTTTTCTCTCAAATCAAATAAAAAACTCATTGGCGCCAAGCGTGAGGGAATGCTAGACGTTTGGTAATTTCCCCTCCGACCAGAATAAAAGATCCCATTGAAGCGGCTAATCCCATGCATATTGTTTGTACATCTGGTTGGACAAATTGCATAGTATCATAAATACCTAATCCAGGTATTACCCATCCGCCGGGAGAGTTTATAAACAAATAGAGATCCTTGGTATCATCCTCTATACTGAGATATACCATAAGACCAATAAGTTGATTCGAGATCTCGCTATCAACCCCTTGGCCTAAAAAAAGTAATCTTTCTCGATAAAGTCGGTTGATTGAGATAAAATTAATTGTATCCCTTCGGAACCGTACATGCATCTTTTGATGCATACAGTTCAACACAAATCGCGAAAAAAGAAGAATCAATGTATAGATTCTTGTCTTTTTTCTTTTGTCATCCCAAGCCCTGTCCTGTCTAACTTGTAACAAAAGGGTTTTTTCTTTCCTTAAAAAAAAAAAGACGAGTTTTGGTCTTTTTCTATTTATATAGAAATTCTATTTATATAGTCTATTTATATAGATAGATAAATAGAAATAAATAAAAATAAACTTATCGGATTAACTTCTCATTGATGTATTGTTTCATCGGAATCCAATTCAAATCACGATGTAATTTTCTTGTTCCTGAATGGTCTTCTTGAATTCTTTTAGGTTTATGTTCTACTCCGAGTAAAGATCGGACCGATTTTTATTTGCATATATAGGACAAATGCTCCAATACTACGTCTTTTTGCTACGACTTCTTTCTTTTTCAATTTATTTCATATATCCCGCCAAATATTAAATATTCAATGCATTTATCATATTACTTGATTTATTAACAGTTTTAGATCACTTTGATTCTACTATTTATTATATTAGAAATTATAAATCAAATATTATATAAATAGATTATAATATAATAGATTCTAATATAAATAGAATATGATATTTAAGTAGAAATCATAGATATATTACCTATTGGTTTTTTCTAAACGGAACCTGGATACTTCATTTTATTGTTTGAACCAAGCCAACCATAAATTATTCTAATTGCTAATATTAATCTGTCTACTCCCCTAAAAAAAAGATTTAATTGTACTTAAAAGTGCATTTCACGCTCCAAATTTTGGCTCATTCAATCAATCTTTGTTGGGCGAAAGAGAGGATATCTCGATCGGGAAAGAGAACGGGGAAATACCATATGACCCAATATATCTGACAAGTCGCACTATACGTCAACCCAGGATGCATCTTCGTCTCCAGGACTGCGAAAAGGTACTTTTGGAACACCAATAGGCATTAAATGAAAGAAAGATTAAGTATTATATCTCACTTTGATGTGAAAGCGTAAAAATAGGTTTATTGTCTTAAAAATATTTTGTCTTTTATCATATTTTATCCATAGATTGAATAAGTTCATAAAAAAGGAAGACAGAATCAATAAAGGAAAATTCTTACAGGTGGGACCTTTGGATGATAAACAAATCAAATATAGATGCATTTACTCATATAAAATGTTATCAACGACCCAACCATTGCGTATTGGTACTTATCGGGTGTAGAATAAATCTGCTTCTTTTTGTTCCTACGAACAAAATTATTCCATTATTATTTTATTCAAAGACATTATTACTAAAACTAAACAAATAGAACAAATATTAATCCTTTCCCCGAGATAATCCACTAAAAAAGTAAGGGCCATCCTATAGTTTTTTTACAGTGCAATAAAGTTACATAGCGTCTATTTTTGATTGATATAAGGGGTATTTCCATGGGTTTGCCTTGGTATCGTGTTCATACGGTCGTATTGAATGATCCCGGCCGTTTGATTTCTGTCCATATAATGCATACAGCTCTGGTTGCTGGTTGGGCCGGTTCGATGGCTCTATATGAATTAGCTGTTTTTGATCCCTCTGACCCTGTTCTTGATCCAATGTGGAGACAGGGTATGTTCGTTATACCCTTCATGACTCGTTTAGGAATAATCAATTCATGGGGTGGTTGGAGTATTACCGGGGGGACTATAACGAATCCGGGTATTTGGAGTTACGAAGGTGTGGCTGGTGCACATATTGTGTTTTCTGGCTTGTGCTTTTTGGCAGCTATCTGGCATTGGGTGTATTGGGATCTAGAAATATTTTGTGATGAACGTACAGGAAAACCCTCTTTGGATTTGCCCAAGATCTTTGGAATTCATTTATTTCTCTCAGGAGTGGCGTGCTTTGGGTTTGGCGCATTTCATGTAACAGGATTGTATGGTCCTGGAATATGGGTATCCGATCCTTATGGACTAACGGGAAGGGTACAAGCTGTAAATCCAGCATGGGGTGTGGAAGGTTTTGATCCTTTTGTTCCGGGAGGAATAGCCTCTCATCATATTGCAGCAGGAACTTTGGGAATATTGGCGGGTCTATTCCATCTTAGTGTCCGTCCGCCCCAACGTCTATACAAAGGATTACGTATGGGAAATATTGAAACCGTCCTTTCCAGTAGTATCGCCGCTGTCTTTTTTGCAGCTTTTGTAGTTGCTGGAACTATGTGGTATGGCTCGGCAACTACCCCGATTGAATTATTTGGTCCAACTCGTTATCAATGGGATCAAGGATACTTCCAACAAGAAATATATCGAAGAGTTAGTGCTGGGCTAGCCGAAAATCAAAGTTTATCTGAAGCTTGGTCGAAAATTCCTGAAAAATTAGCCTTTTATGATTACATCGGCAATAATCCGGCAAAGGGGGGATTATTCAGAGCGGGATCAATGGATAACGGGGATGGAATAGCTGTTGGTTGGTTAGGACACCCAATCTTTAGAGATAAAGAAGGGCGCGAACTTTATGTACGTCGTATGCCTACTTTTTTTGAAACATTTCCGGTTGTTTTGGTAGACGGAGACGGAATTGTTAGAGCCGATGTTCCTTTTAGAAGGGCAGAATCTAAA